AAATTGGACGGTTCATTTATTCCCATCCAATAAAAAATTCTATGGAATCATAACACAAAAGTAGAAAAGAGTGTTCGGATTTAGTCATATCATTAGATTATATTGACAATTCCAAAAAACTATACATACTATCATCATAGTATGATGACAGTCGGGCGGATATGCCCCTATCGTCTAGTGGTTCAGGACATCTCTCTTTCAAGGAGGCAGCGGGGATTCGACTTCCCCTGGGGGTACTACGAAAGGAAGTTGATTATGGATTATCTATAAGCCTAGAATGAATTCTTCCTGGGTCGATGCCCGAGCGGTTAATGGGGACGGACTGTAAATTCGTTGGCGATATGTCTACGCTGGTTCAAATCCAGCTCGGCCCAAAAATTCGCCGCTCCATAAATATGATATAACCGATGATATAAGAAATTTGTCCTCCATAAAAATGGAATCCTTCTCTTTTATGGATCAAGCATTTTTCTTATGTATCCATGTTTTTCTGATTCATTCTGATCTTTCTAAGACTCTAGATTGGTAATACATAATCAAAAATTATGAAAAGAAAAATAGTTTTTTCTCGTCGAAAGGTTGATTATCCATTTTTGGCACTAAAAAAACATGGGTTACTAGTAATCTGTGTTACTTTGACTATAGTCCATATCTCTGTGTTACTTTCAGTATAGTCCATATCTATGTGTATATAATATCAGTTAGTATATCATTCATGTCTCTCTTACAACACGACGAAGAAAATAAAATGGTTTTTTAAAACCATTAAGAATAAAACCATTAAGAATATGTATACCATACACCTCGCTGGGATTGTAGTTCAATTGGTCAGAGCACCGCCCTGTCAAGGCGGAAGCTTCGGGTTCGAGCCCCGTCAGTCCCGAACTAGGATCCGATCCGTTAAATAAATGGATAAATTTATTTAACGTGCAAAAAAGAAATAGGGAGCAAGAGCTAATACCCAGCGGGATCCCTATTTCTTTTGTTTTTATTTCGTATTTATCATCAGACAAATACGGGAATTTCCATTTCTTTCATTAGTGCCGATTGATAAGAGAGAGACATAACATAATAGTTAGATTCGTACAATCGGTAGTATTCTTATATTTACTTTACTATTTGAATTTAAGAGATACTTGTCCACTTTTGTTTTTCAATATTCTTGATGAATAAAATAGAAAAGAGTACCCCTTTTTACCGGAGTACATATGCAAATTGTATTCGTTTATTGTACGAGACACAACGAACTTAACATAAGTGCCTCGACAGAGTACTTGTCAGGGTAAATGAAAACCCCTTTGAGCTCCAACTTTTTTTTGGGGGGGTATCCTCAATGACTAATTGGAAACAATCTATCTCATTTTCATTCAAATAAACTAAATTGCACACTCAATTTTTTATGTATGCCTTCCAGTTCCAGTCCCAATTGAAGGAAGAAATACTAATAAAATAAAAGAGGAGAACGAGTAACACTCCTTTTTATTAAATTCATTGGAATTATATTCGATTTTTTCTACTTAACTCGTCTTAACTCGTCCTTTTTCCATCTCACTCCTACTCTTTTCTTTGGATCTGTGTGTCATCCATAGAATACCATACCAGTCATATAATACCTCATAATTGTATGTATAAGTATAATATAACGAAGGAGGAATATATAGGGAAGACGATAGGGTTGGGTTATTTATAGAAAAGAAAAAGTGGAAAAGGATGTAAATTTCCTGATCCAATAAAGAATCCTTTTTCAGATTTAGTATAGATAAAGGATCTTCCTATGTTATACTATTCAATTCTCGACGATGAATTTATTTGATAGATCATATATTGTTATTCATAATACTGATCCGATTCAGTATCATCAGGATGCAATTCATCCCATTGAATTTACAGGAATCCAATTTCTCATCTCTATGGGATTAGATCCCGAGTTATTGCGAAGTAAAAAAAAAAATGAGATTATGGAAGTCAATATTCTCGCATTTATTGCTACTGCACTGTTCATTCTAGTTCCTACTGCTTTTTTACTTATCATCTACGTAAAAACAGTCAGTCAAAATGACTAATTTGATTGAAACTTGAATTATTAGTTCTTATCAATGATTGAAGAAAGGAATTCAAACTTCAAGTCTTAAACGAAATGATCTGGCTGGAATCATAAGTATCTGAGATAATAAGTATCTGAGATAATAAGTATCTGAGATAGTAGTATCTAGTATTGTATAGTTATATACTATTATATAGTATATATTATCATATTCATTATTTTCATAGAAAGTTGTATTGTATACGGATATAGACTTTTTCCTATAAAAAAAAAGCCCATATCTAGATCAATATACAATATGTATGTACATGGATTAGATGTATATCTAAATAGTACATCAAAATAGCAGCCCAATTCTTTTTTTTTGGCTACATTTACCTGTGTGTATTTTGATCGATCCAAAATAATCGAAGGCCAACTGTTCTAATTCTTAACCTATTTTAGAATTTATTTATATAGGATAGATCCTGAGATCCATCAAAAGAATCAATGGAGCAAGAATAATATGGGCGTATACTAATCTATTAGAAATTTCAAAATAAATAAAAAAAGAGAAAAGAAAACGAAACCAAAGAATCTTTTTCTTTTTTTAGATTTCCCACCACAAGAAGCTATTGCTTGATCCATTAACAGAAAACATGATCCGCGGAGTTCTATTCTATGATAATTTATTCAGATTTGTAAAAGGGAATAGGTTAATAGGGTAGACTCCTCTCCATTCCATTTTTTATGCTTTTTTGACTCATCTCATGTCTTAAGCATAAAAAATGGAATGGAGAGGAGTCTAAAAGAAAGGTAAAATACACGATACGTGAATCGTGCAACGAAAGAAGGATCTAATCTTCTTATGTGTAGAACCTCTTTTCTTTGGTTTGGACAACAACTAGTCACTTCCAATAGAAAGTATGTATTGCCATAATCTAATTAGATTAGCGGAACGACTTTATGTTCTCTTAGAACAGTAAAAGTAAAAAAAGAGGGAAACAAATAAAGAAAAAAATAAAAAACCCATTTCGGGTTTTTGCTCATTGTAATATCCATAATTCTGATAAGAACTGGTTTATTAAAATAGAATGTTTAGGAAGAATCCGGTTGAAAAAATTTTCCTATCATGCGTAGATTTTAGTTTCGAAATAGAACTAGAACTATAGTAAAGTAATCATTCATTGTTTGATCGAATGGTTATTATTCATTATTGTATTTTCTTATTCATTACTGTATTTCAGTATAATTTTGAAACAGAGACAAAAGAAAAAGCTTTGCAAAACGCTCAATTAAACAATTCATACAATTAAATTAAAAAACTAGTAGTACCCCTCCCTAAAGTCCACTCCTTCCCCATACTACGAGTGAGAGGGAAAATGTAAAGACTACCATTAAAGCAGCCCAAGCGAGACTTACAATATCCATATGAATTATGTCTCCTATCTCTATGAAGGAATTATTTAATTATTGATCGATAATCATAGTGGAATTAATGGCGCAGAGTCAAAAAATAATTCTGACTTAAAGCTATTAATGAACCAATCCAATGAATCTACTTGTAACAATATTCTAAGATTTCTGGTAGAATTTTGAAGTATAAGTATTAAGTACAGATATGATACACATACTTTTTCTTGGAAAATTAGATAGCAAAGGAATACTTCTATCCTAATGAAATGAAACATGTGGGAATACTAAGACCTATTGTTTGTTACCCTTTTTTTTTCGACTTTTACTTTTACTTTACTCTATAAAAATAAGAGTTGACCGACTATCCTGATTGAATGTTTGATTACTCAGAGACCCTCGCGAGTCTGGATACAAAGTTTCTTCAATCCTTTCCACAACTCTTAAATGGATTTCCCATCAGCCTATCCAATCTAATTCCAGATGGAGTCAGTAGACACAATTTTAGTAATGGTAGTGAAAAATAATTAGGAATTCTTGATACTCTTTCGTACAATCTCTTCTTCAATCCTAGGAGAAAAATGGATTGTCTTTTAGGAACCTTTGGATACTTTCGACCTCTGATTTTCGTCGTTCTGAATCCCAGAATTGACTCTCACTATAAAAAAAAATAGTGAGAGTCAATCATATTACTAAGTAAGACTCACTTCATCCCTATTTGTATCGGTTTGAGCCACACCCAAGGACCAGATTTTGAGAAAAAAAAACTATCGACAGGCGCTTATACTTCTCCGGCTCCGGGGACAAAATTCGTCGAATTAAATCAGTAGAATAAGAAATCCCCCGTTTTTTGTTGATCAGGCGACACCCAGATTTGAACTGGGGATAAAGGATTTGCAGTCCCCTGCCTTACCACTTGGCCATGTCGCCAAATCCGATCCAAATCTAAAAAAAAATATAAAATAGGTAAAAAAAGAGTATTCATCCATATTCTTTTACTAAGATTCTATTACTAATTCTTTTCTTTTTTTTTTGAATTAGTGAAAAGTTCTTCAATTTGTATCTCAAATTGTTGCCTTTCCTTACTGGCATAACAAATCAATTCAAATATAACAATATATATTATATGTGTATATGTAAACCCACACCCCAAAAACAAAAATTGTTACACATATACCGGGACGAGTCTTTTTTATGTACATATCCCATATCCTTATAGGGAATCGTCGTGCTTTTTTTTTCGTTTTCTATAATACAATAGAAAAAGTGGAAATTATGATATAGTGTGACCTGACTTCTGTTGCCACAAGCAAAATTGCTATAAAAAAAAGATGAGATGAGATATGTGGATAGGTGGATAGCTATACCGGCATATACTTTACTTAGGAAATATTATTCCTATTACGCAATTCAATCATATTCCATAAATCCATATATTATATTATATATATATAGTTATATATATTATATATATAGTAAAATTATATATATAGTAAAAGTCAAATTATATTTATATATTTATATATAGTAAAAGTCAAAAAATCCGAAATTTTTTTTTTTCAACATGAAATAAAATTCACTTTAACTAAAGGGGAAACTATATTACTACTGGCTTTCTTTATCTCATTCATAGAGATTCGATTTCATTCTGAATCCATTTATTTTTTTGGTACCCAATCAATCTAATCGTATTATCATAATAATAGGTAGAAGTTGGATGAATTTTTATATTCTATATAAGACTCCATAAGTGTAAGTGACGGAATTGTTCTGGGAATGCTTTATAAATTCATTTCCATTTGTACCTGTCGCAATTGTCTTGCGTCGAAAATGCTCTTCATTCCTCTGTCTCATTTCCGTTCTCATACGTATGAAGTACATTTACGGGGTTGTCTAAAATTTCATGTGATTCAGTAAACAGAATATACATTCCATCATTGCGAAATCGATCCATATGGTTCGATAAATAGTGAGCTAATAATGGGATTTTTCGATAAAGAGGAAACTGAAAATTAAGATGCTCTGGAATGATGGAAATGAGGGAATGTCCACAATACCTGGATTTAGTCAGATCCAATTTGAGGGATTTTGTAGGTTTATTAATGAGGGCTTGACGGAAGAATTTCATAAGTTTCCGAAAATTGAAGACACAGATCAAGAAATTGAATTTAAATTATTTGTAGAAAGATATCAATTGGTGGAACCCTTGATAAACGAAAGAAATGCTGTGTATGAATCACTCACATATTCTTCTGAATTATATGTACCCGCGGGATTAATTTGGAAAACCGGTAGAGATATACAAGAAGAAACCATTTTTATTGGAAACATTCCAATAATGAATTCCCTGGGAACCTTTATAGTAAATGGAATATACAGAATTGTGATCAATCAAATATTGCAAAGTCCTGGTATTTACTACCGTTCAGAATTGGACCATAACGGAATTTCTGTCTATACCAGCACCATAATATCAGATTGGGGGGGGAGATCAGAATTAGAGATTGATAGAAAATCAAGGATATGGGCCCGTGTGAGTAGGAAACAAAAAATATCTATTCTAGTTCTATCGTCGGCTATGGGTTCGAATCTAAGAGAAATTCTGGATAATGTTTGTTACCCTGAAATTTTCTTGTCTTTCCTTAATCTGAATGATAAGGAGAAAAAAAAGATTGGGTCAAAAGAAAGTGCTATTTTGGAATTTTATCAACAATTTGCTTGTGTAGGCGGGGATCCGATATTTTCTGAGTCCTTATGTAAGGAATTACAAAAGAAATTTTTTCAACAAAGATGTGAATTAGGAAGGATTGGTCGACGAAATATGAACCGTAGACTGAATCTTGATATACCTCAGAACAATACATTTTTGTTACCACGAGATGTATTGGCTGCTGTGGATCATTTGATCGGAATGAAATTTGGAATGGGTACACTTGATGATATGAATCACTTGAAAAATAAACGTATTCGTTCTATAGCGGACTTGTTACAGGATCAATTTGGATTGGCTCTTGTTCGTTTAGAAAACGCAGTTCGAGGAACTATATCTGGAGCAATTCGTCATAAATTGATACCGACTCCTCAAAATTTGGTAACTTCAACTTCATTAACAACCACTTATGAATCGTTTTTTGGCCTACATCCTTTATCTCAAGTTTTGGATCGAACTAATCCATTGACACAAATTGTTCATGGGCGAAAATTGAGTTATTTGGGTCCTGGAGGATTGACGGGTAAAACTGCTAGTTTTCGGATACGAGATATTCATCCTAGCCACTATGGACGTATTTGTCCAATTGATACGTCCGAAGGAATCAATGTTGGACTTATTGGATCCTTAGCCATTCATGTGAGGATTGGCCATCGGGGATCCATAAAGAGTCCGTTTTATGAAATATCTGAAAGATCAAAAAAGGAGGCACAGATAGTTTATTTATCACCAAATAGAGATGAATATTATAGGGTAGCAGCTGGAAATTCTTTGGCCTTGAATCAGAGTATTCAGGAAGAACAGGTTGTTCCAGCTCGATACCGTCAAGAGTTCCTGACTATTGCATGGGAACAGATTCATCTTAGAAGTATTTTTCCCTTCCAATATTTTTCTATTGGAGCTTCTCTCATTCCTTTTATCGAGCATAATGATGCGAATCGGGCTTTAATGAGTTCTAATATGCAGCGCCAAGCAGTTCCGCTTTCTCAGTCCGAGAGGTGCATTGTTGGAACTGGACTGGAACGTCAAACGGCTCTAGATTCGGGGGTTTCCGCTATAGCCGAACATGAGGGAAAGATCATTTATACTGATCCTCACAAGATTATTTTTGCAAGTAATGGAGACACTACTACAAGTAACGGAGACACTACTATAAGTATTCCATTAGTTATCTGTCAACGTTCCAACAAAAATACTTGTATGCATCAAAAACCTCAGGTTTCGCGAGGTAAATGCATTAAAAAGGGACAAATTTTAGCGGACGGTGCGGCTACAGTTGGTGGGGAACTCACTTTAGGAAAAAACGTATTAGTAGCTTATATGCCATGGGAAGGTTACAATTTTGAAGACGCAGTACTAATTAGCGAACGTTTGGTATATGAAGATATTTATACTTCTTTTCACATCCGGAAATATGAAATTCAGACTCATATGACAAGCCAAGGACCTGAAAGAATCACTAGGGAAATACCACATCTAGAGGCTCATTTACTCCGCAATTTAGACAGAAATGGAGTTGTGATGCTGGGATCTTGGGTAGAAACAGGTGATATTTTAATAGGAAAATTAAGGCCTCAGACGGCAAACGAATCCTCGTATGCTCCAGAGGATAGATTATTAAGAGCCATTCTTGGAATTCAGGTATCCACTGCAAAAGAAACTTCTCTAAAACTACCTATAGGCGGAAGAGGGCGCGTTATTGACGTGAGATGGATCCGGAAAAGGGGGGGTTCCAGTTATAATTTAGAAATAATTCGTGTATATATTTCACAGAAACGTGAAATCAAAGTAGGTGATAAAGTAGCTGGAAGACATGGGAATAAAGGTATCATTTCCAAAATTTTGCCTAGACAAGATATGCCTTATTTGCAAGATGGAACACCTGTTGATATGGTCTTCAACCCATTAGGAGTACCATCACGAATGAATGTGGGACAGATATTTGAATGTTCGCTCGGGTTAGCGGGAGATCTGTTAAAAAGACATTATAGAATAGCATCTTTTGATGAGAGATATGAGCAAGAGGCTTCGAGAAAGCTAGTGTTTTCTGAATTATATGAAGCCAGTAAGCAAACAAAAAATCCATGGGTATTTGAACCGGAATATCCGGGAAAAAGCAGAATATTTGATGGAAGAACAGGAAATCCTTTTGAACAACCTGTATTAATAGGAAAGTCCTATATTTTAAAATTAATTCATCAAGTTGATGATAAAATCCATGGACGTTCTAGTGGACATTACGCACTTGTTACACAACAACCCCTTAGAGGAAGGGCAAAGCAAGGGGGACAACGAGTAGGAGAAATGGAAGTTTGGGCTTTAGAGGGATTTGGTGTTGCTCATATTTTACAAGAGATGCTTACTTATAAATCTGATCATATTAGAGCTCGTCAAGAAGTACTTGGTGCTACGATCATTGGAGGAAGAGTATCTAACCCAGAAGATGCTCCAGAATCTTTTCGATTGCTCGTTCGAGAACTACGATCTTTAGCTATAGAACTGAATCATTTCCTTGTATCTGAGAAGAACTTCCAGATTAATAGGAAGGAAGCTTGATCTGAATGAATCAGAATTTCTATTCTATGATTGACCGGTATAAACATCAACAACTTCGAATTGGCCTAGTTTCTCCTCAACAAATAAAGGCTTGGGCCAATAAAATCTTACCTAATGGAGAGATAGTTGGAAAGGTGACAAAGCCCTATACGTTTCATTATAAGACCAATAAACCGGAAAAAGATGGATTGTTTTGTGAAAGAATCTCTGGACCCATAAAAAGTGGAATTTGTGCTTGTGGAAATTATCGAGTGATTGGAGCTGAAAAAGAAGACCCGAAATTTTGTGAACAATGTGGGGTGGAATTTGTTGATTCTCGGATACGAAGATATCAAATGGGATACATAAAACTTGCATGTCCAGTGACTCATGTGTGGTATTTAAAACGTCTTCCTAGTTATATTGCGAATCTTTTAGATAAACCCCTTAAGGAATTAGAAGGCTTGGTATACTGTGATGTGTGATTTGATCAAAATTTGCGTTTTACAGATTCGGACTGAGAAACTGTCATCCCGCTCAATCCGATTGGGATGCCCCCGGCTCTGACATGTATTTTTTGAGAAGTAGAAGTAACATGAAACTCAGAATTATAGGTGTATACAATACTTCCAAATGAAAGGGGAATTAATCCATGGTCGATTTCGTATAAATAAGAATTTATAATTCTACCTATACCTCGTGAAAAAAAAAGACTTTTTTGTGGAATCAGTTATTTAATTTATTTATAGCATAGCGAGATTGCATTTAAGCAAGCAAATATAGCATGGTTACAGAAGTCTATTTATCGCATATATGCTTTAAGGCTAACATAACCATCGAGGTAAATAGGGGCCTAAAAGATCGAATAGAACAATATATAGACAAGTAAATCCTTTACGAGTCCCAAAGTATTCTTTTAAGGAGATTCATCATTTAACGAGAAGTAGACTACTCAAAAATCTCATATTTTCATTTTATCCAATTTTATCATAAGTAATTCTTAAAATGAAAGTAACAAAAAGAAGAATGAATCGTTGGTCCTTAGTGGGAACTTGAGTAAGGAGTAGTTCCTTGTTTGTAGGGTTTTTCAAACAAACTATTAAAATAAGAAACAATTTCCTTTTTTGAGGTAACTACTTGAGCCGGATGAAAGGAAACCTTCACGTCCGATTTTAAAGGGGGGAATCCAACCCTACAGGAACCTATCTCGATTTTTCTTTTGCTAGGCCCATAGCTAAAAAACCTACTTTCTTACGATTACGAGGTTTATTCGAATATGAAATCCAATCCCGGAAATACAGCATACCACTTTTTTTTAC